TGTAGCTGGAGAATTTGCTGTTTCAGCCACTATAATAGTGTATTCCATTGCTCCTCTTTCTTGTAAAGTAGTTACCACTTGAGCCACAGAAGATGCTTTTTGACCAATAGCTACATAAACACATATTACATTTTGTCCCTGTTGATTGAGAATTGTATCTGTGGCTACTGCTGTTTTACCTGTTTGTCTGTCCCCAATGATTAATTCTCGCTGGCCGCGTCCTATAGGGATCATGGAATCGATAGCAATAAGTCCCGTTTGAAGAGGCTCATACACGGAACGTCTCGAAATAATACCAGGAGCGGGAGATTCGATTAACCGAGATTCCGAAGCTGAGATTTCTCCTCGACCATCAATAGGTTTAGCTAGGGCATTTACAACACGACCCAAATAAGCCTCACTTACTGGTATCTGAGCAATTCTTCCTGTTGCTTTTACCGAACTTCCCTCTTGTATCAGCAAACCATCACCCATTAATACAACACCAACATTTTTGGATTCCAAATTCAAAGCAATGCCTACAGTACCCTCTTCAAATTCTACTAATTCACCTGCCATTACTTCATCAAGACCATAAACACGAGCAATGCCATCGCCTACTTGAAGTACAGTACCTGTATTTACAATTTTTACTTCGGTATTATATTGCTCAATACGTTCACGGATAATTTTACTAATTTCATCTGCACGAATGGTTACCATGAATATTTCTTAATTTGCTTCTTTTTAGAACAAAAAAAAATAATGCCTATATTCTAGATTATAGTAGAACGACTAATCAGTTCTTTTTGTCTTTCATTGCCCCAAACATACCAATATTAGCACTGATGGTACGTAAATGTAACTCGTTGTTTAAGCTAGTATTCAAAGTTCCAAGAGCTCCCTGTAACGCTTGTTGTAAAACTCGCTGTTGGACTTGATGAATTGCCTTTTGTTGTTCAAACTGAATGGTTTCATTTTTGTAATTTTCTAATTGTTCCAAAGTTGTATTAATTGAATTAATTAAATTCAATTTTTCTCGTTCTATCTCAGAATAACCATTCACTCGAAACCGATCTGCTTCGGTTTCTACTTTCCTTAAGCGGGCCCGGGCTTTTTCCAGCTGTTCAATGGCTCCTTCCCGTAGTTCTTCTGAATTTCGAATAGTTCTCAAGATTCTCTGTTTTCGATTATCTAATAAATCACTTAATGAAAGTAGATTCTCGTTCCATTCATTTCAAAATGTCTATGATCTCTTCCCGAACCAAACATGAATCTTTCAATTCATTTGGCTCTCAAACTCAATTCCGTATAGGAAATTTTCCTATCTTTAATTATGGAATGAGCCTATCCTCTTTTCTGTATTTCTATGTCTAAAAATCTTGAAATTACCAATACAAGACCGAAATATTTGGAGGACTCTTCTGACCAAATAAATAATTGTCAGCAAAGCTGTTTTTTTTCTTCAAGTCCAAAGAATTCTGATTCATTTATACGTAGGTCATCGATTCCGCATTGTATAAAAGGAGGTGTTAAACACCCGTTTTTCCAATTTTTCATCGTAAATTTAATTCAAGCCATTTTATCGACATGAGTGTTCTATATCGAAAAAATTCCAACAATTGCATTTTTTGAAACCATTTCCGTATTAACATAGTGGTAGAAAGCATACTACACTGCGTCTAAACTTCAAACTCGGTAGCTTTAACCATGGTAATGTTCCAAAATTCTTGGTTTATAGAGAATCAAAGTAGATTTACCAAAGAATCACGAAATGCTATGGTTCTTAACTATTTTTTTCTAAATTTATTAAGAAGTCATTCGCGGGATTATGCACATTTTCCTAATTATAACGAAAAAAGTGCAGTTGGTTGGATCCAATCTATTCTTTGAAATAAACAACTCGCACACACTCCCTTTCCAAAAAAAATTAATACACCTAGAACTACACTTAGATTTATTAGATTTGTTGCTAAAATATCGGTATCAAACCCGAAACTTCCGGCGGATGGCCAGTAACTCAAGGAAAGAAAAGAATCGGTTATATTTTTCATATGATCGCATCTCCTCTTATGGATAGACTAATTTTCTTTCTACGATTCCTATTTTTTTTTTTTTATTAGTTTTTTTATTTTTATGATATTTTATTGTATATATTTAATATTTCTTTATATTATAATAAAGAAATTATAATAAAAAATAATAAAATTTTCATTTCGTACTTAATATGAATATTCTTACTAAATAATTACGATTAGTAAGAATATTCATATAAGTAAGTAAGAAGAATATTATATATATTAGAGAATTATAGAATATATTTCTGAATTATTAATAAATATATTCTCTATTTTGAATTGGTTAGTCAATTGTAAGATTCCTGATAAGAATGATACTTATTAGAATTAGATACTAGTTCTTATGTCAATTGAAAAATATCTAGCTGTTTTCAACATTTTCTAAAAACTTTCTTAATTAAAAAAAGGGGGGGGGGAAGAAGGCGAATCAGTATGTCGATCCCTCACCCATAAATCCGTCCTTCCCCCGTGTTATGAAGAAAAAATTATAGGAGTGAGATCTTAATATAATTTGAAAAAAAAGCAAGATCAGTAAAGAAAGTCCACGGAAAAAAGAACATGTATTTTTATCTTTCTATTTTTAAAAGATTAAACAAAGGGATTCGCAAATAAAAGTGCTAATGCTACAACCAGCCCATAAATAGTTAAAGCTTCCATAAAAGCCAGACTAAGTAATAAAGTACCCCTGATTTTGTCCTCTGCTTCCGGTTGTCGCGCAATCCCTTCTACAGCTTGCCCTGCAGCTGTGCCTTGACCAACTCCAGGTCCAATGGAAGCAAGCCCGACAGCCAACCCAGCAGCAATAACAGACGCAGCAGAAATTAGCGGATTCATGATAAGTTTCTCCTATTCCAAATAAAATAAAGAAAAGAAATAGTTAATAATATAATCAACCAAGAAATTATGACTTTATTATTTCATTCTTCATATTTATCTTTATCTAGTCAAAGTGTAATTGAAATTACAAACTGAAATAATATTATAATATTTATTGAACTATCCAAATTACTTCGATATTTCTTTTTTCTTTTCTACCCAGGTAGTTTTTTGTGAATACATACAATTTATGTTCTTATCTTAAATTCTTATAAGAAACTTTCTTTACTTTAAATTCTTCGTTCTTTATTTCATTTTTTAGTCATTCCATATTCAATTCACAATTACAACATATGAAACGGAAGAGCTTTGTTTTTTGAATCCCCATCTAAATTTAGAGTAATAGCAGGACAAATTGAGATATATATTCATATATAACTAGTGAAGATCTAATATGACATATACATGTGTTTCTTCCATACCGTAAACTAATTAGTTGTGTCTTATATTCAATCGGATTCGATAATTATTCTTTGAAACCGACAAAAGGAAAGAGTTGTCTTATATCGATTAGATTATATATAAATCTAGTTTGACTCCCCTACCCTTTCTTTTATTATTATAGTACATACATTACACTAAATCGTATAGGGATTTTATTTCTACTTTATCCTTATTGCAATTGCATCTTTCTTTTTTTGGGGGGGTGGATAATACTTTTGATTATTTTGAATTCAAAAAAAAGTAGATTATCGTGAGCCGCACCTACTTTGTGGAGGTCTAAACTCAAAAAATACTATTTCGATAACTCGTCAATGATGCCCTTCCATGGATTCACCTATATAAGCCGCAGCTAAAGTAGCAAAAATAAGAGCTTGAATACCACTTGTAAATAATCCAAGGAACATAACTGGTATAGGAACTACTAAAGGTACTAACGAAACAAGAACAACAACGACTAATTCATCAGCTAATATATTTCCGAAAAGTCGAAAACTAAGCGATAAGGGTTTTGTGAAATCTTCTAAGATGTTAATCGGTAAAAGGATTGGAGTTGGTTGGATGTATTTACCAAAATAAGCCAATCCTTTTTTTGAAATACCCGCATAGAAATATGCTACTGACGTAAGTAAAGCTAATGCAACAGTAGTGTTTATATCATTAGTGGGTGCAGCTAACTCTCCATGAGGTAACTTTATAATTTTCCAAGGTAAAAGAGCCCCTGACCAATTGGAAACAAAAATAAATAGAAAAAGAGTTCCAATAAATGGAACCCACGGACCATATTCTTCTCCAATCTGAGTTTTGCTCACGTCTCGAATGAATTCAAGGACATATTCAAAGAAATTTTGACCGGAAGTGGGAATAGTTTGCGGATTTCGAACAACTACAATGGTTGAAACTAATAAGATAGCAATTACAACCCAAGAGGTAATAAGTACTTGAGCATGCACTTCAAAACCCCCTATTTGCCAATAGAGATGTTGACCTACTTCCACAGCAGATATATCGGATAATCTGTTTAATGTGTTGATGGAACCTAATAGAACATTCATATTGCCCTGCCCTCTAAAATAAAAAAATATAACTTGAAAAGGAATTATTTTGATTCAACCGTTTACTTTTTTACTTTCATTTTCTATTTTGAATACCTACTCATCACATAATATTTCTGTTTGTTCTTTTTGCACAATTTTATATTGTATAATAATATAATAATCGATTCCATAAATCCCCCAAGTCTAAAAATTTCTTAATCTTATTATTTTATTATTAATTATTAATCAAAAATTTTGTATATAGCTAGAACGACCCTCACTAATTGCAAATACTAATTTGTTAAGAATTAATCGGATTGAAGCTATAGCATCATCATTAGCTGGAATCGAAATATCTGCGAGATCGGGGTCACAATTTGTATCGATTAAACAAATTGTTGGAATTCCCAAAGTGATACATTCTCTAAGAGCCGTATATTCTTCTTGCTGATCAACGATTATTACAAGATCGGGTAACCCCGTCATATATTTTATGCCACCCAGATATGTTTCCAAATGAGATAATTGTCTCTTCAACGTAGCGGCATCTCTTTTTGGAAGAGAGGTGAGTTTACCCGTCTTTTGCTCCGTTCTCAAGTCCCTGAACTTACGAAGTCTTGTTTCTGTAGTATACCAATTCGTTAACATACCCCCGAGCCATTTTTTATTAACATAATGACATCGAGCTCTTATTGCAGCCCGTTTTACTAAATCGGCTGCTTTTTTTTTTGTACCAACAATTAAGAATTGTTTTCCTCTGCTTGCTGCATCAAAAACCAAATCACAAGCTTCTGATAAAAAACGAGCAGTTTGAGTAAGATTTATAATATGAATACCCTTATGCTTTGTGGATATATAAGGTGCCATTCGAGGATTCCATTTCCTGGTATCGTGGCCAAAATGAACTCCTGCTTCCATCATCTCTTCAAAAGTTATGTTCCAATATCTTTTTGTCATTTATCCCCACATTTTTTAAAAAAAAATTGAAAAAAAAAAGAGACCTGGTATCCTGAAATAGAAATAAATAATTGTTCCGATGGAACCTTCTCTTTTATTGAAGATTGTCTGTTAATATATAATCAAGCCATTCATTTTTTCTATTTATTATATTTATTATACTGACTTTATTAAGAAATCAAATGACTACTTTTAATTTTAAAGGTAGGAAGCATTAAATCCTAGATTTCGAATGTATCACATAAATTCTTTGAAATGAAAAAAATCAAATAATTTTCTGTGATGGAACAAAAGATTTCTAATTTCTACTTCGAATAAATTCTTTTTTTTTTCCAAGGTAATCTTGTTCTGTTGCCCTGACCGCGAACGGTGCATTATTCTTTTGAACCCGGTACCAACGGGGATCATTCCCCCTAAAACAACATTCTCTTTCAGACCTTTCAACCAATCGATACGACCCCGAAGAGCGGCTTTTGCTAAAACTCTAGCAGTTTCTTGAAAACTCGCTTCGGATATAAAACTTTGAGTATTCAGAGATGTTTTTGTTATTCCTAATAATAAAGCTCGGTAACAAACTGCTTCTTCCAAGGCACGCCCCGTTCGTTCGGCTCGCAATAATCCAATAAGTTCGCCAGGTAAAAATACATTAGACATTCCATCTTCTGAAACCAATACTTTGGATGTTATTTGACGCACAATAATTTCTATATGTCGATTATGGATGTGTACTCCCTGGGATCGATAAACCTTTTGGATTTTATTAACTAAAGAAATACGACTTTGCGCTATAGTTAGCTCAGCACCAATCAAGAATCCCCAGGGAATGCCAAGAATTCTTGTTATACATTCGTTCCAAGCATCAATTCTTTTTTCTAGATTCATCGATATTGAATCAATCGAACGTATTTCTAATATCTGTTCCACTTTTGGAAGACCTTGTGTTATATCACCGGATCTCGATTTTTCATATATAAATGTAACTAATATATCTCCTTCATAAAGGATTTCTCCATAATGGCCATGAATGGTTGCTCCTGGAGTCGCCAAATAAGGCTTAGCCGATCTTATTATTACAGAATCCTTTTGAACAGTTAGAACTTGACCCGATTTTAGTTTTAAATGTGGTCCATTTTTCGTTTGAGCTATACATATATTTTCACAAATAAATTGTCCAAGACTAATTATTGGAAAAGTTTTTTCACAAAAATTATGATGGAGAAAATACCAATTCAAATGGAATGGATTTAAAACGATGTTACTGTATAGATCAGGTTTAAAAATTGTCTCGTTTTCGTCCATTAAATAATATTTAATTACTTGAAAGGTTTCCTTTAATTTGTCAAGTTGCAAATTTTTAGTTATTGAGATCTGATTATGAGTTATTAAACGAGAAAATGAATAAAAATTTTCAATTTGAAGGGCTATTCCTACAGGGCCTAACGAATTCTTAATTGCAATTATAGGATCCTTTTTTATCCAATTAGGATCTTTTACGTTGTTGAAAGGTTTCATTTGAAAACAATTAGATGATGACAAAATTATCAAAGATCGGCATTCCTTATTTCTATTCAATAACATACGAATAGTTCCGGGATTTTGGCTAAGTGATTGTTGAATTTTTGTCTTGGAATTAATAGATAAAAAGGGATTGATCCGATCCGAATCCGAGATCAACCCTAAACCAGATGGGTCATTCCTTTTTCGGATATATGAAGTATGAGATTTCACTAAGTCAATTCTTAGGAAGTACTCAATCAAACCATTTGTACTTACTTCAACAAAGGAAGCGAGGGCCTCTTCAATGGAAGAACTTCTTTTGTCTTGAGCCCAATTCAAGACTAAACAAGTCCGAACTAATTGAATCCTTGTGTCGGAAATTCCCCGAATGGATTTTCCATTTCCATAAAGAATATAATTGATAACTTTAAGTTCCAGATTATCCTTTTCCTGGAACAGATCTTGGGGAAAAAGTTTTACAAAATTGATACTGTCTGGTATTTCATATAGAATTACAGGTCTAACCAAAACAAAATACTTTTTCTTGGTAGTTGTGATCCATTGGACATAGGTCCAATTGTTCAGTTTTTTTGATTCCTTCTTTTTTTTTTTTACCGTTCTGGGTGGTATCAACATGGCACTGGGTCGGGATATCTTATCCATCTCTCCGGGAAAATGGATATTTCCAGAAAATATTTTTAATTCCATTTTTTTTTTTTTCTTTTCCAATCGGACCAATCCTCTTACTCGACTTCTTATATTTAAAGTGATTGGTGTTCCTATTCCAACGAGACTATTATTTCGTACCATTATAGAAGAAGATTCGGGTAAAATATGCACTTCTTCGGGAATAAAAAAAAATCGATCTACTTTGATTTGATATTTTGGCTTTAATTCTTTGATTCCTCGATATTCAATTAAATCTTCTTTTTGAAAAATGGACTGAATTCCTATAGTTCTATATTTAGTAATTCCTGAACTCTGTCTTCTGTATTGAGGATCATCGAAATAAGCAAAAATACTATTTCTATGAAAAATACCATGGATAGGTATTTCAATGGAGACACCAGAAGGGGGCGTTAGTTCGTTCTTTCGTTCTTGAATCGATTGGAATGGAAATGGAATAAGAAATCTATTTCTTCGCCTTTTTGCCAAAAAAGAAAAAGTATCGTGAAAAATAGCAGGATACATCAAATGACGATGATCCATACATAGGATTTGATTAAATATTGAATAATCGGTAATCCTCCTTTCTTTTGTACCAAAAGTATTGAAATTAAATAATTTATTTTTTACTTCATCATTACTTACTGAAAGATTAGAAATCTTTGTTTTTGTGGTAGAAAGAGAATTACTGTGAATTTGATCTTGATCCTTGCGAAGTAAAAAATGGATTGCATCAGACCTCCACGACTTTCCTGATAATATCCATAAATGACTTGTTTTTGGTAAGATATGTACATTACTATACATAAATTCGGATGCATGGTATACATCGGTACTCCAATGCATTTCCCCTTCGGAGTCAGAATAAATATGTTTTCGAACCTTTTCTTTCAAATTCAAAGTAGATGTTCCCGCGCGGATCTCAGCAATCACTTGTTCTGATTTTACATATTGATCATTTTGAACTAATAGAAAACTTTTTGGTGGAATAATCACGTTATGTATAATATTGTCACTTTCAATAGTTATATACAAGTCTATATTACATAGAAAAGCAGGATATCCATGACGTGTGCGTGTAGGGTGAACTAAATCCTCGTTAAATTTTATTTTTCCATTCGAGGGGGCTCGCACATATTCTGCAGTACCCCCTGTGAATACTCCACCAGTATGAAAAGTTCTTAATGTGAGTTGAGTGCCCGGTTCTCCAATAGATTGACCAGCTATAATACCGACAGCTTCTCCCAATTCTACCAGGTCCCCATGAATCGGACTCCGGCCATAACACAATCGGCAGATCCAAGACGTATTCCTACAGGTAAAGGGGGTTCGAATAAATATTGGTTGTGTTTTAAAGGTTATGAATCGATTGATAAGTCCAATTCCAATATCTTGATTTCGAACGACAATGCATCGTGAACCTATATATATATCGTCTGCTAATACACGACCAATTAATGTTTGTATCAAAATTCTTTCTGGCATCATTCCATTTCGGGTATTCACAGAAATCCCTCGAATGGTACCGCAATCTGTTCGACGTACAACAATGTGTTGAACCACTTCAACAAGTCTACGTGTAAGATATCCAGCATCTGATGTTCGTACAGCAGTATCGACAACCCCTTTGCGGGCTCCGTAGCAAGAAATGATATATTCTGTTAAAGACAGCCCTTCGCGTAAATTGCTTTGAATGGGTAACTCAATCATTTGTCCTTGTGGATCTGACATTAATCCCCTCATTCCTACTAATTGGTGCACTTGAGATGCATTTCCTCGAGCTCCTGAAAAAGACATTATATGGACTGGATTAAGAGGGTCAGTCATCCTAAAATTAGGATTCATTTCTTGTCGCAAATATTCGCTTGTAGCATACCATATTTCAATGGATTGGCGTAATTTTTCTACCGCATGGACATTCCCATAATGGTTATGTTTTTCCAAAATCAAACTTTGTTGTTCAGCATCTTGGACTAGCCATCCTTTAGAAGGTATTGTTAAAAGATCATCAATTCCTAATGAAATAGATGTAGCAGTAGCTTGACGGAACCCTAGAGTCTTTACTTGATCCAGGATGTGTGATGTATATGCCATTCCGAAATGATCTATTAATCTGCTAATAAGTCGTTTAATGGCAGTTCCACCTATCACGTTATTGTGAAAGACTAGATTGGCCCGTTCTGCCATAAGTACCTCCATATTCCACTCAGTGGCATTCGGTTCGACAATGGATTTGAGTGAATGATTGGAAAACTTCCTTTTCTTTATCTTTATTCACGTATTGAAAAGATCCTAGTTGAATCGAGAAGACCTGAATTTAAACCAGTATCAGAAATTTACCTAGGTTAGATACCAACACCAACCATCTATATGATTAGATACCATATGAATAGGCCCGACAAAAACCTTGTATAGCCTCTTCGATTTCTCGATAAAAAGAAATATGACCAACAGTGGTTCGAATATATA